TTGGACTAACAATGGGAAGAAAGAAGGCGAGTCGTTCTGCTAATTCCCCATTCTCCAATCAGTCCTTCCCATGGGTTAGTGTCCCACCAAATAATTGGAGGAGTGAAATCCTAATCTAATTCAAAAAAAGCAGTAAGTCCAAGGAAATAAACTAATAAAAATTTTTTTTTTCGGATTAAACAAAGGGATTCGCAAATAAAAGTGCTAACGCTACAACCAGTCCATAAATTGTTAAAGCTTCCATAAAAGCCAGACTAAGCAATAAAGTACCTCGTATTTTTCCCTCTGCCTCGGGCTGTCTCGCGATCCCTTCTACAGCTTGGCCCGCAGCAGTACCTTGACCAACCCCAGGTCCAATAGAAGCAAGCCCGACGGCCAACCCAGCAGCAATAACGGAAGCGGCAGAAATCAGTGGATTCATGATAAGTTCCTCACACCAAAATAAGTAAATAGTTAATGATACGATCAACCAATAAATTATGACTTAATTATTCCATCGCTAAGATCTATACAGTCGAAGGAAATAAGAACTCGGAATTGAAGTAATAATATTATTATTGAATTATCAGAACGGCTTCGATATTTCTTTTTTAGTTTTTATTCACAGAATTTTTTTGAATCCATACCATTCTTTTTGAATTTTTCGTTTTTTCTTATTTTCTTGATTGAATCTCTTTATTCAATAGTCACTTTATTTTATTCATTTAATATTCAATTCACAACTACAAAGGAAATGGAGGGGATTCCATTGGAATTCCTATCTAAATTCACAGTAATAGAGCCGCTTAGATATTACATATATAACTAATTAATATCTAATATTACATATACATGTGTTTCTTGGATAACGTAAATCAACCATTCATATCTTACATTCAATCGGATTATAGAATCATTCTTCGAAACATTCACAAGAGTTGTCTTATACTAATTAGAGTACATACATCTAGTTCGGCCCCCCCTAACCAATCCATTTTTTTTTATAAATTTGAATTTAGTTTTTTGTAAATCTTTATTTTTTCTTTTTTACTCGCCGACGCAGGTACAATCAATCTACATGGACAAATTCGTTAGATCGAATCGTTGCATCGAAATAGAAGTATTTGATTGATCTAAGTTCAGGTAATTTATTATTTATTAAAATTCTCTTTTGGTCAACCGTTTAATTGGATGAAATCAACTTGAATGGGAATTTTTCTATATAACAATAGCATCTTTTTTAAAATAGCACACTATAATACTATAAGTATTACAATCCTAATTATTATTCAGATTATGATTACTAATATCTAATAATATTGGATATTGGAATTAAATGAACAAAACAATATAAAGATAGTATTCATTGGGGGGGGGGATAAATAGACCGAACTGGAATTTTAGGAAAAAGATCTTTTCGATCTCTTTCCTTTTTTTTACTTCCCCTTTTGTTTGTTGCAATTCCCTAATACCGCTAATATCTTATTTTTGACTATTACTTCTATACTTTATATAGTTTATATTTATATAATTTATCTATTTATTTTTATATATTATGCTCCTTAAGCAGATTACCTTGATACGCACATATATTGCGTAAGGCTTAAACCAAAAAAAGACTATTTCGAAAACTAGTCAATGATGACCCTCCATGGATTCGCCTATATAAGCCGCAGCTAAAGTTGCAAAAATAAGAGCTTGAATACCGCTTGTAAATAATCCAAGTAACATGACGGGTATAGGAACCACTGAAGGTACTAAAGAAACAAGAACAAGAACTACTAATTCATCAGCTAATATATTTCCGAAAAGTCGAAAACTAAGTGATAGGGGTTTTGTGAAATCTTCTAAAATATTAATGGGTAAAAGGATTGGAGTTGGTTGAATGTATTTACCAAAATAACCTAATCCTTTTTTACTAAGACCCGCATAGAAATATGCTACTGACGTGAGTAAAGCTAAAGCAACAGTAGTATTTATATCATTTGTAGGCGCGGCTAATTCCCCATGAGGTAACTGTATGATTTTCCAAGGTAAAAGAGCACCCGACCAATTCGAAACAAAAATAAATAGAAACAAAGTTCCAATAAAGGGAACCCATGGACCGTATTCTTCGCCAATCTGAGTTTTGCTCACATCTCGAATGAATTCAAGAACATATTCGAAGAAATTCTGACTGTCAGTAGGAATGGTTTGTGGATTACGAACAGCTATAATGGCTGAACCTAATAAGATAGCAATTACAACCCAAGAAGTAATAATTACTTGGGCATGGACTTGAAAACCTCCTATTTTCCAATAGAAATGTTGGCCGACTTCCACACCGGATATATCGTATAAGCCTTTTAGTGTGTTGATATAACATAATAGAACATTCATATTGCCCTCTGAAAAAAATAGAACTTTAAAAAGAATTATTTTGATTCAACCTTCTCTTTTTTCGACTTGCCTAGTTGACTTATATATATTTGTATACCAATTAATTACATAATATCCCTAGTTACTTGTATCTCTTTTAGGAATCATAACCGATTTCATAAATCTATGGAGTTCCCAAAATAATTTTTTTATTTTATTATTCATTATTAATATGAATCAAGGATTTCGTATATAACTAGAACGACCCTCACAAATTGCAAATACTAATTTGTTAAGAATTAATCGGATTGAAGCTATCGCGTCATCATTTGCTGGGATCGAAATATCAGCGAGACCTGGGTCACAATTTGTATCGATTAAACAAATCGTTGGAATTCCCAAAATCATACATTCTCGAAGAGCCATATATTCTTCTTGCTGATCAACGATTATTACAATATCGGGTAATCCAGTCATATATTTGATCCCGCCCAGATATGTTTGCAAGTGAGATAATTGTCTCTTCAACATAGCTGAATCTCTTTTCGGAAGACGATTGAGTCTCCCCATCTTTTGTTCCGTTCTCAAGTCCCTGAACTTATGAAGTATCGTTTCCGTAGTATACCAATTCGTTAACATACCGCCTAGCCATTTTTTATTAACATAATGACAACGGGCCCTTATTGCAGCCCGTGCTACTGAATCGGCTGCTTTATTTTTGGTACCAACAATTAAGAATTGCTTTCCCCTACTTGCTGTATCAAAAACTAAATCACAAGCTTCTGATAAAAAACGGGCAGTTCTAATAAGATTTATAATATGAATACCTTTACGCTTTGAAGAGATATAAGGTTCCATTCTAGGATTCCATTTACTAGTACCATGACCAAAATGAACTCCTGCTTCCATCATTTCTTCCAAATGGATGTTCCAATATCTTCTTGTCATTTATTTATCCGCACCTCCTTTCTTTTTATTAAAAAAAAGAGAGACGGGGTGCCCTGAAATAGAAATAAATAATTGTTCCGATGGAACCTTCGTTTCTACCTCTAACGGATATTGGCCATTGATACACGATTCAAACCATTAATATTAATTTCTTTCTATTCTATTTGTTATTTTATTATCTTTATTACTATATACCAAATAAAAATAAAAAATAAAAAAATGACCGCAAATACAAATAGCTAAAAAGAAAGGGGGTGAATCCGCTCTTAGGAATCATTCAACCCTCGAAATGATTGTCTCAGTGTATCGTGTAAATTCCTTGAAATGAAAAAATCAAATAATTCTCTGTGGTGGAACAAAATATCTCGCATTTCTGACTCGAATAGTTTATTGTTTTTGGTTTCCAAAGGAATGTTGGTATGTTGCCTTGAACGTTGCACTAATCCGTTGAATCCCGTACCAACGGGTATCATCCCCCCTAGAACAACGTTCTCTTTCAGACCTTTCAACCAATCGATACGACCCCGGAGAGCGGCTTTTGCTAAAACTCGAGCAGTTTCTTGAAAACTTGCTTCGGATATAAAACTTTGAGTATTTAGAGATGCTTTCGTTATTCCCAATAAGATAGCTCGGTAACAGATCGCTTCTTCCAAAGCGCGCCCTGTTCGTTCCGCCCGCAACAATTCAATCAGTTCTCCGGGTGAAAAAACATTAGACATTCCCTCTTCTGAAACCAACACTTTTGATGTTATTTGACGCACAATAATTTCTATATGTCGATTATGAATCTGCACCCCCTGAGATCTATAAACTTTTTGGATCTTATTAACCAAAGAGATACGCCCTTGCACTATAGTTAGCTCAGCACCAATCAAGAATCTCCAAGGAATTCCAATAATTTTTGTTATACTCTTGTTCCAACCCTCCATTCTCTTTTCTAGGTTCATCGATATTGAATCAATCGAACGCACTTCTAACACTTGTTCCACTTTTGGAAGACCTTGCGTTATATCCCTAGATCTCGATTTTTCATATATAAATGTAACTAATGTATCTCCTTTGTAAAGGATTTCTCCATAATGGCCATGAACGGTTGCTCCCGGAGTGGCCAAATAAGCTTTAGCCGATCTTATTACTACAGAGTCAATTTGAACAATTAGAACTTGACCCGATTTTAAGTGCGGTCCGTTTTTGGATATACATAAATTTTCACAAATAAACTGCCCAAGGCTAATTATTCTAGACGCTTCTTCACAATAATTATGATGGAGAAAATTCCAATTCAAATTGAATGGATTCAAAACGATGTTACCGCGCGGATCGGGATTATTATAAATAGAAACCCTACCATTTTCATCCATTAAATAATATTTAAGCACTTGAAAAGTCTGTTTGAAATTGTCAAGTTGTAAATATTTAGTTCCCGAGATCTGATTATAAGTTATTAAATGGTAAAATGAATAAAAATGCGCAATTTGAGGGGTTCTTCCTAATCCTAAAGGTCCCAAGGAATTCCTAATTGGAATTAGACTATCTCTTTTCATTGATTCTTTTTTTATTACATCATTGTAATATTTTACATCGTTGAATGGACCCATTTGAAAACAATTAGATGCTGACAAAATTATAAAAGACTGGCATTCCTTATTCCTCTTCAACAACGTACGAATAGTTACTTGATTTTGGCTAAGTGATTGTTGAATCCCTGCCTTGGA